ATAGGTACACTTCATTTAGTTCTCATTCCTTGCACTTATTAACTACTTAAATATTAATATTATTTAGAATAGTTTCTATTTTCTATATAATAGAGATACTTATCATAAGATATCTTTATAATAGGTACAAATATTAAATCGAGGTACCCATTCTATGACAGATCTTAACTTACCCTCTATTTTTGTCCCTTTAGTGGGCCTAGTATTTCCTGCGATTGCAATGGCTTCTTTATTTCTTCATGTCCAAAAAAATAAGATTGTCTAGATCCGATGGGACCAAATTTCATCAATTTATTTCAACACTGAATAATAATACAGATATTTGTTTAGTGTAATATGGGACAATATGTGGCTTTTTTCGAACACAAACGAAAGAACTGTTATGCATGCGGATACATGATATCCGCATAAATGTATGTATATGATATGCGGGTATATCTGGTTAAAAATGATCGGCGAATATTTTGATAATAGAAAGTATATGTATCTAACCAATTATTCCTAATGGTTCATATCAGACTAGTGCTAGTTGATGAAAGTTACTTCGGCATCATGAAAAGTAAAGTAAAATTTTTTCTCAATTCCAATCGAATGCAACTGGATCTAGTATAGTATGAACTGGCGATCAGAACATATATGGATAGAACTTATAACAGGGTCTCGAAAAGCAAGTAATTTTTGCTGGGCCTGTATCCTTTTTTTAGGTTCACTAGGATTCTTAGTGGTTGGAACTTCTAGTTATCTTGGTAGGAATCTGATACCTGGATTTCCATCTCAGCAAATCATTTTTTTTCCACAAGGAATCGTGATGTCTTTCTATGGGATCGCGGGTCTATTCATTAGTTCATATTTGTGGTGCACAATTTCATGGAATGTAGGTAGTGGTTATGACCGATTCGATAGAAAAGAAGGAATAATGTGTATTTTTCGTTGGGGATTCCCTGGAATAAATCGTCGCATCTTCCTTCGCTTCTTTATGAAAGATATCCAATCAATCAGAATGGAAGTTAAAGAGGGTCTTTTTCCTCGTCGTATTCTTTATATGGAAATCAGAGGCCAAGGAAACATTCCCTTGACTCGTACTGATGAGAATTTGACTCCGCGAGAAATTGAGCAAAAAGCTGCTGAATTGGCCTATTTCTTGCGCGTACCAATTGAAGTATTTTGAAATGAACCGAACGAAGAATGAATGTTTTCTCCACATAATAAAAGGAGCTTACTAATTTCCTTTTTTTTAATACAATTGAAGTTTCCTCAAACTGTTCATTCGAGAAAAACATGTTAGATTCCATTTCCTCGTTCCGTTGACGCAACAACCCGCTAGAATAAAACAAAAGCTGGGGAACGTATATGGAACAACTACAACTATTCCAACTATAATATAATAAATATAATAAACTATAATAAGAATACATTTTTTCTATACCAAAACCTTTTTGTATGCGTATTTGTATGCGTATAGGGCCCAACTCAATTCTTTTATACTAGTAAAAAGTCTAATAAGTCTAATTAAGTATGAATTCATCAAATATCCGAATATGTATTTCGTAATACAGAATTAATCCTTTTAGGTTAAGCCTCAGATTTTGAACTGATACCGTATTCCTGTGCTGTGGTTAGACGGTGCAACATTTCGAAATAATTAAGCAACATTTCGAAATAATTAATGGAATTGATCCGGGAGGGTTTTTCGAGTATTTATTGAAAGGAATAAATGAAGATGAAATTCGTTCGAATTTTCCCAATTGAGATACCCGGAAATCCAATTTACTTAATTTATTACTTAATTTATAATTTATTTACTTTTTATATATTAGAAATCTATTTCTCTATCTATTTATTTCTCATTTTTTTTCATCCGAAAAAGGACCCTTAATTTTATTTCTATATTCCTTAATTCCTTCTGGATCTAAGGAGTCAATTATTATACAAAAATGGGAATAGATCCATGGGTTCCATACCTTGTTATAGAACTTGTGCTTTAGAGAAACATCAGATCAGATAGAGTTGACAAATGAAGCAGTTCATTAACAATTCACAGATAAAAAAAATGAAAAAAAAGAAAGCATTGATTTCCCTCCCATATCTTGCATCTATAGTATTTTTGCCCTGGTGGGTCTCTCTCTCATTTCAAAAAAGTCTCGAACCTTGGATTATTAATTGGTGGAATACTAGGCAATCCGAAACTTTTTTGAATGATATTCAAGAGAAAAATGTTCTAGAAAAATTCCTAGAATTAGAAGAACTATTCTTGTTGGATGAAATGATAAAAGAATACCCAGAGACGCATATACAAAATATACAAAAGCTTCGTATAGGAATACACAAGGAAACGATACAATTGGTCAAAACACACAATGAATATCATTTCCATATCATTTTGCATTTTTCGACAAATATAATATGTTTCGCTATTTTAAGCGGTTATTTTATTCTGGGTAATGAAGAACTTGTCATTCTTAATTCTTGGGTTCAGGAATTCTTCTATAACTTAAATGACACAATAAAAGCTTTTTCGATTCTTTTAGTTACTGATTTATGGATTGGATTTCACTCGACCCATGGTTGGGAACTAATGATTGGTTCGATCTACAATGATTTTGGATTGGCTCATAACGACCAAATTATATCTGGTCTTGTTTCCACTTTTCCAGTTATTCTAGATACAATTGTGAAATATTGGATCTTCCGTTTTTTAAATCGCGTATCTCCTTCGCTTGTAGTCATTTATCATTCAATGAATGAATGAAGAACTTATTTGATCTCCTGATATCAATCCAAATTTTTCTTCGCGCATAAAGAAAGCATTTTCCATTTGACTTATTCTTTCTTTATACTTCTACCTCTTCAAGGTATTTGTCCTATTTCAATAGAATTATTTCAGTACAATGGCAGACTCGTGGATAGGGAACTATACTAGCTATCTATCTAATTTATTGTATAAATTCCTGGATGAATGATTGGATCATGCAAAATAGAAATACTTTTTCTTTTTCTTGGGTAAAGGAACAGATCACTCGATCTATTTCTGTATCGATCATGATATATGTAATAACTCGAACATCTATTTCAAATGCGTATCCCATTTTTGCGCAGAAAGGTTATGAAAATCCACGAGAAGCAACTGGGCGAATTGTATGCGCCAATTGCCATTTAGCTAATAAGCCTGTGGATATTGAAGTTCCGCAAGCTGTACTTCCTGATACTGTATTTGAAGCAGTTGTTCGAATTCCTTATGATATGCAACTGAAACAAGTTCTTGCTAATGGTAAAAAAGGGGCTTTGAATGTAGGGGCTGTTCTTATTTTACCCGAGGGATTCGAATTAGCCCCCCCCGATCGTATTTCCCCCGAGGTGAAAGAAAAGATAGGAAATCTGTCTTTTCAAAGTTATCGTCCCAATAAAAGAAATATTCTTGTAATAGGTCCTGTTCCAGGTCAGAAATATAGTGAAATCGTCTTTCCCATTCTTTCCCCCGACCCTGCTACGAAGAAAGACGTTCACTTCTTAAAATATCCCATATATGTAGGTGGGAATAGGGGAAGGGGTCAGATTTATCCTGATGGGAGCAAGAGTAACAATACAGTCTATAATGCTACATCCGCGGGTATAGTAAGCAGAATAGTACGCAAAGAAAAAGGAGGATATGAAATAATCATCGTTGATGCATCGGATGGACACCAAGTGGTTGATATTATACCTCCAGGACCAGAACTTCTTGTTTCAGAGGGTGAATCCATCAAGCTTGATCAACCATTAACAAGCAATCCTAATGTAGGGGGATTTGGTCAGGGAGATGCCGAAATAGTGCTTCAAGATCCATTACGCGCCCAAGGCCTTTTGTTTTTCTTGGCATCCGTTATTTTGGCACAAATTTTTTTGGTTCTTAAAAAGAAACAGTTTGAAAAGGTTCAATTATACGAAATGAATTTCTAGATCCAGAGATTCCTTACCATCAAGTTGGTAAAAAACGCGGAATTCTTGTCGATCAATACAATTAAATATATATGATCAAAAAATTCTGTAAATCCCTTTGCTTGCTTTGTTTATACTATTTTTTCGGGATGTATGGAATTCTTTACTTGTATCCCATTCCTAGCACTAGACAATAGGCATACAAAAACAAAGGAAGAGGAGACAGGGCAAGGACGGGATAAATGAAAGGAAGGGTACTGGATTATAAGTCTTACTAATCTTCTATTCGACACAAGAAAAAGGACTTTGTACCCTTTCTTGTGTCGTCTTGTATCGAAATAATAATGATTTTTTTCTTGTTCGCCAAAGATTACTATTTCTTCGTTTCCGGGTCTATCGGAATTCCTTTGTTTAGATTCATAAGAAGTAGTAGACAAACAAAAAGGGTTAGGGGGGGGTAATTCATCGAGCAAACGAAACTTTTTCTATTATTCAATTAACTTCAACGTAGAATAGCACTTTTTTATAAAAGAAAAAGAAAAATTATTCAAACAAAAAAATTGACTTTAACTCTTTTTATTGAGATTTTATTGAGAAGCGGATTAGATTTTATTTTTACGCATACCCCATTTTCTTTCATCACCTTTTTTATTTTATCTTTTTTTTTATAGAGTAAGGTTCTATTAGTTTAGTATGGAAATGATTTGCAGGATGTCTCATCCGTTTAAATCCATATAATTATCCAGAAAATCGATTGATTCCTTCTTGTTGCTTCTCGTAAGAGTTAATATTATATTATGGAGGAACGACAGAGCCTATAAATCAATCAATAGAAATAGATTCAATTCCGTTGTTCAAAAACATCATAAGAAACAAAGGAATAAAGTGGTTTGAAAGATCAGAGCAAAGGATCCATTTTGTCATTTCTACGAAAATTTTTATTATGTTGACTGGATAACTTTCCTATTTGTATGTTATGGAATAGATCAAAGTCTCATCTCGCTCTAAGAGTAAGCACTCAGCGGTACCTTACGCCTTTCTTTTATTATAGGCGTAAGGTACCGCTGAGTGCTTACTTTTTCATG